CGAGAGATAATTAAAGGATCCATGCGTTCTCAAAGGCGTAAAACTGTTATTTGGGAATTTTTTCAAGCAAAAGCACATTCCCCCCTTTTTTTTGATAGAATAGATAAACTTTTTTTTTTTTTATTTGATATATGGGGGCTAAAAAAAAAAATTCTTAGAACTTTCATGTGGAAAAAAAAAAAAAAAAAAAGGAAAAAAAAAAAAAAAAAAAATTGATAAAAACGAAGAAGAAAAATCAAAAAAAGACGAAAAAAAACGGATAGAAATTGCAGAAACTTGGGATAGCTTCCTATTTGCTCAAACAATAAGAGGTTCTTTCTTAGTAACTCAATCAATTCTTAGAAAATATATTATATTACCTTTATTGATAATAATTAAAAATAGCATCCGTATGTTATTATTTCAATCTCCCGAGTGGTCTGAGGATTTAAAGGATTGGAAACGTGAAATGCATATTAAATGTACTTATAATGGGGTTCAACTATCCGAAAGAGAATTTCCAAGAAACTGGTTAATGGATGGTATTCAGATAAAAATCCTATTTCCTTTTTATCTGAAACCTTGGCATAAATCTAAATTTCAATCATCTCAGAAGGCTCGACTAAAAAAAACAAAAAACAAAGGAGAAAAAAATGATTTTAGTTTTTTAACAGTTTGGGGAATGGAAACTGAACTACCGTTTGGTTCTGCAAAAAAAAAGCCTTCTTTTTTTGAACCTATTTTTAAAGAATTAAAAAAAAGAATCAAAAAATCTAAAACTAAGCCTTTTCTGGTTTTAAGGATTTTCAAAGAAAGAGCAACAATTTTCTTAAAAGTCGCAAAAGAAATTCAAAACTGGATTATCAAAAACTTTCTTTTTCTAAAAGGAAAAAAAAAAAACTTTTCAAAACCAAATATAATTCCATTATTTGGCCTGAGAGAAATATATGAATTAAATGAAACTAAAAAAGATTCAATAATGAGTAATCAGATGATTCCTGAATTATCTGTTCAAAAAAAATCCATGGAGTGGACAAATTCGTCACTCAGCGAAAACAAAATAAAAAATTTGATTGATAGAATAAAGACAATCAGAAATCAAACAGAAGAAATTTCAAAAGAAAAAGAAAACCTAACTAATAGTTGTAACAAACTGCGTTATGATTCTAAAATAATTGAGTCATCAAAAAAAAGTTGGCAGACATTCAAAAGAAAAAATACCCGATTAATTCATAAATCTGTTTTTTTTATAAAATTTTATATTGACCAACTGTCTATAGCTATTTTTCTAGGTATCATTAATATTCCAAGAATTACTACACAACTTTTTTTTGAATCAACAAAAACAATTCGTGATAAATATATTTACAAGAATGAAGAAAATGGAAAAAAAATTAATAAAAAAAAAAATACCATTTATTTTATTTCGACTATAAAAAATTTAATATCCAATAAAAAAAAAATTAGTTATGACCTATGCTCTTTATCACAAGCATATGTATTTTACAAATTATCACAAATTCAAGTTAGTAACTTTTCTAAATTAAAGGCTGTTCTTGAATATAACATATGCATAACATCCTTTTTTGTTAAGAATCAAATAAAGTATTTTTTTCAAGAACAAGGAATCTTTGATTATGAATTGAAAGAGAAAACCTTTTTAAATTCTAAAGTAAATCAATGGAAAAGCTGGTTACGAAGTCATTCTCAATACAATTTACCTCAGATTGCATGGGCTAGATTAGTAACCCAAAAATGGAAAAAGAAAATAAACCAAGACTCTAGAGTTCTAAATCCAAGTTTAACCAAAGAGGATTCATATGAAAAAAACAAATTTGATAATTACAAAAAACAAAATTTTTTTGAGGACGACTCGTTATTAAATACAAAACATAATTTAAAAAAAGATTCTATATATAATCTTTTTTGCTACAAATCTATTCATTTTACAGAAAAAATTTTCGACATGTCTATAGGCATTGCTCTAGATAATTGTTTAGTCTCTTGTTTTCTAGAAAAATATAATATTCGGGGTATAGGGGAAATTCGGCATAGAAAATATTTGGATTGGAGAATTCTCAACTTTTGGTTTAGAAAAAAAGTAAATATTGAGCCCTGGGTTGATACCAAGAGTAAAAAAAAATATATTAAAACTAAAGTTCAGAATTATCAAAGAATTGATAAAATAACTAATACGGTTCTTGCCAATCAAAAAATAAACTTTTTTGATTGGATGGGAATGAATGAAGAAATACTAAATCATCCTATAATAAATTTGGAATCTTTTTTCTTTCCAGAATTTTTTTTATTTTCTAGTACATATAAAATGAAACCGTGGGTCATACCAATTAAATTACTTCTTTTCAATTTTAATGAAAAAAAAAATGTTAATAAAAAGATCACTCTAAATAAAAAAGGTTTTATACCATCAAACGAAAAAAAATCCCTTCGATTTTATAATCTAAATAAAGAAGAAAAAGAATCGGCAGGTCAAGGAGAGCTTGAATCAGATAAAGAAAAAAAATTAAATCCTGAATCAGCTCTATCAAAACAAGAAAAAAATATTGAAGAAAATTATGCGGAATCAAAGATAAAAAAACGTAAAAAACAATACAAAAGCAATACTGAAGTGGAACTTTCTTTATTTCTCACAAGGTATTCGCGTTTTCAATTGCGATGGAATTGTTTTTTTAATCAAAAAATTCTCAATAATGTAAAAGTATATTGTCTCTTGGTTAGACTAAAAAATCCAAACGAGATAACGATATCTTCTATTGACAGAGGAGAGCTGAGCCTAGATATTCTAATGATTGAGAAGAATTTAACTTTTGCAAAATTAATGAAAAAAGGAATATTGATTATTGAACCTGTCCGTTTGTCTGTAAAAAACGATGGACAACTTATTATATATAGAACCATAGGTATTTCATTGCTTCATAAAAATAAACACAAAATAAGTAAAAGAAAAAAAAAAAAAAACTATATTAATCAAAAAAATAATTATGATTTCTTTGTCCCTGAAAATATTCTATCCCCTAAACGACGTAGAGAATTTCGAATGCTAATTTGTTTCAACTTAAAAAAAAAAAATGCGAGGGATAGAAATTCAAAATTCGATAAAAATATTCAAAACTTGACCACAATTTTGCATAAAAAGAAAGATTTTGATAAGGATAAAAATAACCTAATTAAATTAAAATCCTTTCTTTGGCCGAATTTTAGATTAGAAGATTTAGCTTGTATGAATCGCTATTGGTTTAATACTACTAACGGAAATCATTTCGGTATGATAAGAATACATATGTATACGCGATTTCAAATTCATTAATGATAGATCCTTTTTACTATTTTTACTATAATATAATAATATATTTTTACTATATATAATATATTAAGTTACGGTATATGAAAACAATTGTATGCACAAATATGAGGAATTGTTTTAAATTCAATCTTTATACATGAGATTGATTTAATCAATGACATAGATATCAATCAGAGCAGATCCATAAATAAATTAACAGAATCCTCCTTTAACTATTTTAGGTCTAAATTTAGACTTTTTTTTTATAAAATTAAGAATTAAGAAGTTGATAATTAAATTCAGATCCTTGTACAAAAAAACTACCATTATTATTACTGATCAGTAAAATTCATATCTTTCAATTCATATTAAAAAGGGAAGGATTTCTTTTTATGATAAAAAATGCATTCATTTCATTTCAAGAAAAAAAAGAAGAAAGCAAAGGATCTGTTGAATTTCAAGTATTCAGTTTCACTAATAAGATACGAAGACTTACTTCACATTTGGAATTGCACAGAAAGGATTATTTATCTCAGAGGGGTCTACGAAAAATTCTGGGAAAACGTCAACGACTGCTGGCTTATTTGTCAAAAAAAAATAGAGTACGTTATAAAGAATTAATTAATCAGTTGAATATTCGGGAATTAAAAACTCGTTAAATTCAAAAATTGTGAATTAGTTAATTTTTTAGATCTTGAATTTTTTGATAAACCTCTTTTTCAGCAATCTAATTCATGCCAGAACGAATCAAGTAAAAACTTATGAAGAGACCAGTTACAGGAAAAGATCTTATGATAGTTAATATGGGACCTCACCACCCATCCATGCATGGTGTTCTTCGCTTAATTGTTACTCTAGATGGTGAGGATGTTGTTGACTGTGAACCCATATTGGGTTATTTACACAGAGGAATGGAAAAAATTGCAGAAAATCGAGCAATTATACAATATTTACCTTATGTAACGCGATGGGATTATTTAGCTACTATGTTTACAGAAGCAATAACAGTAAATGGACCAGAACAGTTAGGAAATATTCAAGTTCCTAAAAGGGCCAGCTATATCAGAGTAATTATGCTCGAATTGAGTCGTATAGCTTCTCATCTGTTATGGCTCGGCCCTTTTATGGCAGATATTGGTGCACAGACTCCCTTTTTCTATATTTTCAGAGAACGAGAATTTGTATATGATCTATTCGAAGCTGCCACCGGTATGAGAATGATGCATAATTTTTTTCGTATTGGAGGAATAGCGGCTGATTTACCTTATGGTTGGATCGATAAATGCTTGGATTTTTGTGATTATTTTTTAACAGAGGTTGTTGAATATCAAAAACTGATTACACGAAATCCTATTTTTTTAGAACGGGTTGAAGGAGTTGGGATTATTGGTGGGGAAGAAGCAATAAATTGGGGTTTATCCGGACCAATGCTACGCGCATCCGGAATACCATGGGATCTTCGTAAAGTTGATCGTTATGAGTCTTACGATGAATTTGAATGGGAAATTCAGTGGCAAAAACAAGGAGATTCATTAGCTCGTTATTTAGTACGACTTAGCGAAATGACAGAATCCATCAAAATTATTCAACAGGCTCTGGAAGAACTTCCAGGGGGTCCCTATGAGAATTTAGAAAGCAGAGGCTTTGATAGAAAAAGGAACCCAGAATGGAATGATTTTGAATATCGATTCATTAGTAAAAAACCTTCTCCTACTTTTGAATTATCGAAACAAGAACTTTATGTAAGAGTTGAAGCTCCAAAAGGGGAATTGGGCATTTTTCTCATAGGAGATCAAAGTGGTTTTCCTTGGAGATGGAAAATTCGACCACCGGGTTTTATTAATTTGCAAATTCTTCCTGAACTAGTTAAAAGAATGAAATTGGCTGATATTATGACGATACTCGGTAGCATAGATATAATTATGGGAGAAGTTGATCGTTAAAATGATAATTTATGCAACAGAAGTACAAACTCTAAATTCTTTTGTTAGATTGGAATCTTTAAAAGAGGTCTATGAACTCATATGGATATTTGTCCCTATATTTTCTCTTGTATTGGGAATCATAACAGGGGTACTAGTAATTGTGTGGTTAGAAAGAGAAATATCTGCAGGGATACAACAACGTATTGGACCTGAATACGCCGGCCCGTTGGGAATTCTTCAAGCTCTAGCCGACGGAACAAAACTACTTTTCAAAGAAGATCTTCGTCCATCTAGAAGAAATACTCCTTTATTTAGTATTGGACCATCTATAGCAGTTATCTCAATTTTACTAAGTTATTCAGTAATTCCCTTTAGCAATCACCTTATTTTAGCGGATCTCAATATCGGTATTTTTTTATGGATTGCCATCTCAAGTATTGCTCCGATTGGACTTCTTATGTCAGGATATGGATCAAATAATAAATATTCTTTTTTAGGTGGTCTGCGAGCTGCTGCCCAATCGATTAGTTATGAAATACCATTAACTCTATGTGTTTTATCAATATCTCTACGTGCGATTCGTTGAAACATAAACGTTTATTTTTATTATTCCGTTTCTTCTAGACGAATAAGTTAAAAAACAGAATATATATATTTATCTCTCGGGTTAATCTTAATAAAAGGAATTTGATAGTTATATATGAGTGAAAAAAACTGCTCAGAAATTAGCAGTAAAAAAGAAAAATTGAGTCTCATTTCCTATGTACAAAGGTTAAACAGAAATAAACATAAGCGTAAGAATCACTTTACCCCAAGGCTGGTTGATTAGTCATCCTGGCTTGAAGCGGGTTAAAAATATTAACCATATGACGTTTTCACTATCAGTTATATAAATTAACATACATGTATTACAAAGTGAACGAAAAGTAGGTAAAAATGAGTGGATGGTTAGAAACACCAAAATACACAAAGAATTTGTAATAGAGATTAACCAAATTGAAAAGGATATTTATGCATAACATAAGATAACAGAAAAAAGAAGGTTAATTGGGGCTTGAAATTAGTAGAAATGATCAGACAGTACTCCCCAAGATTCCGATTCAGAGTATGCTCCTATCCACCGATAAATGTAATGACTATCAGAAACGAAATAATCCTTTATTTTTTAAGTCCACCAACTCTTTTTCTAAAAAAGAAAGAAGAATAGGAACGAAACAAGGATATTTTTTTCATATATTTAGAAAATAAACTAGAATTTCTATCGTGAATAATAAACTAAATAATAAACTAATAGGATGTCTAATATTTTTTCGTAATTGAAACCCACGATGGGCTGAAATACTTATTTTTATTTTTACTATTTTTACAAGGAGTATTTTATTAAAGGATTAAGTTATTACTCAACAAATAGAAATTAAAATTTGTAAAGGATGAGATGAATTCCGAAGCGCTCTTTTTATTCTTAGAATTTGAGCAGACAGAATTCCATTGGTATAATTCAGGACCCCAGATATATTTATATTTAATCTATTTTAGAACGGATCATATCCATCTAAATAATACTAATCTGGTCCTTAGATTTATTTATGGCCCCCGAGGAGCCGTATGAGGCGAAGACCTCATGTACGGTTTTGTAATAGCGGTGAGAATAGTAATGTTATCATCGACTAGAATTATCTAACAGTTTAAGTACAGTTGATATAGTTGAGGCACAATCAAAATATGGTTTTTGGGGATGGAATTTGTGGCGTCAACCTATAGGTTTTATCATTTTTCTAATTTCTTCCCTAGCAGAATGCGAGAGGTTACCGTTTGATTTACCAGAAGCGGAAGAAGAATTAATAGCAGGTTATCAAACTGAATATTCAGGTATCAAATTTGGTTTATTTTACGTTGCTTCTTATCTAAATCTCTTAATTTCCTCATTATTTGTAACAGTTCTATACTTAGGCGGTTGGAATATTTTTATTCCGTATATATATATTTTGGAGCTTTTTGAAAGGGATCAAATTTTTGGAACAACAATTGGTATCTTTATTACATTAGCTAAAACTTATTTGTTCTTGTTCATTTCTATCGCAACAAGATGGACTTTACCTAGGCTAAGAATGGATCAACTATTAAATCTTGGATGGAAATTTCTTTTACCGATTTCCCTTGGTAATCTATTATTAACAACTTCTTTCCAACTTTTTTCACTCTAAATTGAAAACGAATCCAACATATTCATTACTTGTTTTAAACAAGAGAAAGAAACAAAGATAAAATTATTCATAGATAATTACAATATGCTTCCTATGATAACCGGGTTCATGAATTATGGTCAACAAACCCTACGAGCTGCAAGGTATATTGGTCAAGGTTTCATGATTACCTTATCCCACACAAATCGTTTACCTGTAACTATTCAATATCCCTATGAAAAATTAATAACATCGGAACGTTTCCGCGGTCGAATCCATTTCGAATTTGATAAATGCATTGCTTGTGAAGTATGTGTTCGAGTATGTCCTATAGATCTGCCTGTTGTTGATTGGAAATTGGAAACTAATATTCGAAAAAAACTATTGCTTAATTACAGTATTGATTTTGGAATTTGTATATTTTGTGGTAATTGTGTTGAGTATTGTCCAACAAATTGTTTGTCAATGACTGAAGAATATGAATTTTCAACTTATGATCGTCACGAATTGAATTATAATCAAATAGCTTTGGGTCGTTTACCAATGTCAGTAATTGACGATTACACTATTCGAACAATTTTGAATTCACCTCAAACAAAAAATGGGTAAACCCATTAATTTTATTAAAAAAAGAATTCAAAATTATTGAATTATATAAAGAATTTAATTAAAAATAAAAACTTCTATTGTATTTATATAATAATATTAAGTATTTAAGGCTCATTCTTTATAATAGAATATATTCGTAATTACTTTCTTGAAATAGATAGGTTGAAAATACACTTTAGAATAAAAAAGCGAAACTGTCTAATAATTGTATCTACATCAATTCATATCCATTAGATTCTAATTTCACTCTATTAGAAACATATTAAAAACAAATTCCCCGGTTAAATTAATAAAGTCATGAAAAGGATTTCTATTTTTTTCTTATTTTAATAATATAATGGATTTGCCTGGACCAATACATGATTTTCTTTTAGTTTTTCTGGGATCCGGTCTTCTAGTAGGAGGTCTGGGAGTGGTATTACTTCCCAACCCAATATTTTCAGCCTTTTCCTTAGGATTTGTTCTTGTTTGTATATCTTTATTGTATATTCTATCAAATTCCCATTTTGTAGCTGCTGCACAACTCCTTATTTACGTGGGGGCCATAAATGTTTTAATCATATTTGCTGTGATGTTCATGAATGATTCAGAATATTCCACAGATTTCAATCTGTGGACCGTTGGGGATGGGATTACTTCATTGGTTTGTACAACTATTCTTTTTTCATTAATTTCTACTATTCTCGATACGTCATGGTACGGGGTTATTTGGACTACAAAATTAAACCAGATTCTAGAGCAAGATTTAATAAGTAATAGTCAACAAATAGGAATTCATTTATCAACAGATTTTTTTCTTCCATTTGAACTCATTTCAATAATTCTTTTAGTTGCTTTGATAGGTGCAATTTCTGTGGCTCGTCAATAAAAAACGTTCTAATTTAGTAAAGACCAAAGAAAACTTTGTGTATGTTATGATATTTTTTTTTCGTTCATTCAATTAAATTTGATTGAATACTATTTCATATTTTAAATATCAATTTTTATATTTGATATATATTTGCATTTTTTTTTCCCTAATATAGTTTTTATTCATACTTTTTTGTTATATTCTAGTTGATTGAATCCGGTGAATTATTTTTATTATTCATGTTGAAATGAATCAAAATTGATAAGGAGTTGTTGAATGATACTCGAACATGTACTTGTTTTGAGTGCCTATTTATTTTTGATTGGTCTTTATGGATTGATCACGAGTCGAAATATGGTTAGGGCTCTTATGTGTCTTGAGCTTATACTCAATGCAGTTAATATGAATTTCGTAACATTTTCGGATTTTTTTGATAATTCCCAACTAAAAGGGGATATTTTCTGCATTTTTGTTATAGCAATTGCAGCCGCCGAAGCAGCTATTGGATTAGCTATAGTCTCGTCAATTTATCGTAACAGAAAATCAACTCGCATCAACCAATCGACCTTATTAAATAAGTAGCATAAATAAAAAAATTATAGGTTGAGATTTGCATATATAATAGGTTATGACTTACTAGATTATATTTGTGAAAATCTAATAAATCAAAGTATTTTAGCCCCATTTTTTTATCAATCGAGCCAGAATCCATTAAAAAAATTCTATTAAAGGAAATCATTGCTTCATCTAGTATTTTAATATATCATTTAGTTAGAAGTTTACTAGATTGAAAATTTATGACATTCAAAAAACTATAGATCTTATGTCACATTCAGTAAAAATTTATGATACCTGTATAGGATGTACTCAATGTGTCCGAGCATGCCCTACAGACGTATTAGAAATGATACCTTGGGATGGATGTAAAGCTAAGCAAATAGCTTCCGCTCCAAGAACCGAGGACTGTGTTGGTTGTAAGAGATGTGAATCTGCCTGTCCAACGGATTTTTTGAGCGTTCGAGTTTATTTATGGCATGAAACAACTCGAAGCATGGGTCTAGCTTATTGATACGTTACCGAAAACCTCATTTGAATATATTTTGAATACATTTTATGTTTTTTATTGACAAGTACTCGTACTCAAAAAAGTTAAATTATATTTTTTTATTTATATATTTTTTTTGAGTACGCGTTCTTTGGACCTGGTGTATCTTGTCTTTACCACGAATGATTTTCCTTGGTTAACAATAATTGTTGTTTTTCCAATATCTGCCGGTTCATTAATGTTATTTCTCCCGCATAGGGGAAATAAAGTAAATAAATGGTATACTATATGCATTTGTATCTTAGAACTTCTTCTAACGACCTACGCTTTTTGTTATAATTTTAAAATGGACGATCCATTAATTCAACTGTCCGAAGATTATAAATGGATCAATTTTTTTGATTTTTACTGGAGACTGGGGTTAGATGGACTTTCTATAGGAACGATTTTACTTACGGGATTTATTACTACTTTAGCTACTTTAGCGGCTTTTCCAGTTACTCGGGATTCCCGATTATTCCATTTCCTGATGTTAGCAATGTACAGCGGTCAAATAGGATCATTTTCTTCTCGGGATCTTTTACTTTTTTTCATCATGTGGGAATTAGAATTAATTCCCGTTTATCTACTTTTATCCATGTGGGGTGGAAAGAAACGTCTGTATTCAGCTACAAAATTTATTTTATACACTGCAGGAAGTTCTATTTTTTTATTAATAGGAGTTTTAGGTATAAGTTTATATGGTTCGAACGAACCAACATTAAATTTAGAACTATTAGCTAATCAATCCTATCCTGTCACACTCGAAATACTATTTTATATTGGATTTCTTATTGCTTTTGCCGTCAAATTACCGATTATACCTTTACATACTTGGTTACCTGACACCCACGGCGAGGCACATTACAGTACCTGTATGCTTCTCGCTGGAATCTTATTAAAAATGGGAGCATATGGGTTGGTTCGAATCAATATGGAATTATTACCTCACGCCCATTCTATGTTTTCTCCTTGGTTGATGGTAGTCGGTACAATCCAAATAATTTATGCAGCTTCAACATCTCCCGGTCAACGTAATTTAAAAAAGAGAATAGCCTATTCTTCTGTATCTCATATGGGTTTTATAATTATAGGTATTGGTTCTATAACGGATCCTGGACTTAATGGAGCTATTTTACAAATAATATCTCATGGATTTATTGGCGCTGCACTTTTTTTCTTGGCAGGAACGAGTTATGATAGAATTCGGCTTGTTTATCTTGATGAAATGGGTGGAATGGCTATCTCCATTCCAAAGATATTTACAATGTTCACTATCTTATCGATGGCTTCCCTTGCATTACCGGGCATGAGTGGTTTTGTTGCAGAATTAATCGTTTTTTTTGGAATAATTACCAGCCAAAAATATTTCTTAATTTCAAAAATTTTAATTATTTTTGTAATGGCAATTGGAATGATATTAACTCCTATATATTTATTATCTATGTCACGCCAAATGTTCTATGGATACAAGTTAATTAATGTCAAAAACTTTTCTTTTTTGGATTATGGACCCCGAGAGTTATTTCTTTCAATCTCTATTCTTCTACCCATAATTGGTATTGGGATTTATCCTGATTTTGTGCTCTCATTAGCAAGTGACAAGGTCGAATCCGTTTTATCTAATTATTTTTATGGATAGTTTTCAGGAAAAAATAAAGCATTAAATTGAATTGTAATCAGAAGTCTTTGGTCTTTGTATTGTGAGAACCTTTTGAATCATTGTACTACTTGATTCAAAAGGTTCTTGATGATTTGATTTACTACTAAAACGAAATTTGATTTCTTAACTTATATGAAGTTATATATAGATGCTATTCTTTTTTATTTGGATTCCTTTCTTTTTTGGTTAATGTTTTATTTAATTCGATGTAAATGACCCATAACTATGTAAACCTATTCCTAAAAGATTGACGCCAAAATAGCATATCCAAATTAAAAGAAAGCCTAGCGAAGCGACAATTGCAGAATTTATACCCCTAACATTCCTATTTGTTTTAATATGTAAATAAATTGCGAATATGGTCCAAGTAATAAATGCCCAAGTTTCTTTTGGATCCCAATTCCAATATGAACCCCATGTCTCATTAGCCCATACAGCTCCTGAAAGAATGCCGACGGTTAAAAAGATAAATCCAAGACTAATAATACGAAAACTCCAATAATCTAGTTGTTCAATCAATTGATACCTATAATAATTTCTAGAAAAACTAAAATTAATATTTTGTTGTAGTAAAATAGCATTTCTTTCGTTTATGTAGTAAAGTACATCAAAAGAAAATAATTCATTTAATAAAAATTTTTTTTTTCTATTCTTTTTCCAAAAAGTAGGTCCGACTTTGCGAAATGTAATGACTAGAAGAGCTATTGATAATAATGATCCGCATAACAAAGCGCCATAGCCTAATATCATCATACTTACGTGCATCATTAACCACTGGGACTGGAGAGCTGGTACTAATATTGCAGACTGAGGCATTTTGTTTAAAAGACCTGAAACAGCAAAACTCTGAATAAAAATAGCACTTGGCGCAGTTATTGCGTTTAAGTGATTTTTTTCTTTTTTATTAAAATAGGAAACCATATGAATAATTGAAAAAGCCCATGAAAGCAAAATTAATGATTCATATAAATTACTTAATGGAAAATGTCCTGAATAAATCCAACGAGTGAATAATAATCCTGTTATACCAAAAAACGTCATTATGATTCCTTTATCTGATGAATCAAAAAATCCTATGATTTCATCTAAATTAACTAATAAAGTTAAAAAATAAATTGTCAGTACAATTGAAACGACCGAAAAAGATATATGAGTTAATATATGCTCTAAAATTGAAAAAATCATAAAAAATTTGTTAAAAATTAATAAATTAATACTAGGTTTTACCCGATTAAAAAAAAAATCGGGTATTAATTTGATTATAAAACCTATAATATCTCTTTTATAAGATCTTATGCCGCTACTCGGACTCGAACCGAGATGCTTTAGCACTGCTTCCTAAGAGCAGCGTGTCTACCAATTTCACCATAGCGGCAACTTGTTCAAAACAATACTAACAAGTTTTTATTCAATCGTCGAGATTAAAATTTAAATAAAGAAGCCAATTCAATGGAATTTACAATTCATTTCATGAATAAAAATTTGTTTAAATAGGTATTTGGGGTTTAAATTCAATTAAGATCTTTTTTTTATCTGAGTTAGTTTCAATTTTTTTCATTCACTTTTTTTACTTTAGATTTTTTTTTAGAGTACAATGAAAAATGTAACTAAATTACAATGAAAAATGTAACTAAATTAAAGTAGTTAGGACTTCAACCCAAAGACAAAACTCTAAATGCTCTTTATCATTTTTGTTTTATTTATATGATTACAAAAAAATGATAAATTCAATTTATCAGTTCCATTAATAAAAAAATGTTTTTTCTCAAAATTCAAACTTCTCCAAAATCCTTAGAAATTTTAAATAAAATCAGATTTGCCTAATTGCTCAAGAGAAATAAAAAAAACTATTTTGATGCATCTTTTTATATTGTACAAACATAAGATTTTTTGATCACTTAAAAATCATATATTATTATTTATTATTATTATTATCTAATATTCACTTATTGTGGATAGATGCTTTTATAACTTTGATTCCAAGTAAAGAATATAATAATTCAGAGAAATAATAATTCCTAAAGGTATAAAGTGAAAAAATTTTCACTTAAATTAATTAATTTCAAGAACCTATTGATTTCGCTTAAAGATCTTGTATTTCCTCTTAAGAGGAAATACAAGATCTTTATTTATTATTGCATCAAGTTAGTGATGGGGAAAATTAAGAATCCCTTTTGAAAAAAAAAAGAAATGTGAACCTTTCTTTTTATCTATATATTATCTTTTTTTGTCCTCTTTTGGTCCCTATTTATTTTTTTTATATGTATTCTAAAAAAATTTGTTTTTAAGTTAGACTAATTCTAAATTATTCTAGTGTTTTTTATTTATTTTGTTGTACAAAAAAACTTTTTGAATTACCTGTAGAAAGTGATTTCCCTAACGAAAAAGCTTTCAACGATGTCCAATATCCCTTCCTTTTCCAAATTTTTTTACGAATACGCTTTTTCGAGATAGAAGTACGTTTTTTTGGAACTGCCATTAAAAAATGAAAAAAAGTTTTTCAGTGGTATAATTGGATGTCAAAGACATTTATTATTCTATTCTTTCGTACTCCATATCGAGTGATTTTTTTCTTTCAAATTTTATTTTTATTATATATTATTTTCAAAACAAAAAAAATATTCCAAAGTTTAAAACCCAACTTTTTTTTACTTTTTTGTTTAATAAAATTTGGTTATTAAAAATTTTTTTTATTTAACGTTTGAAATCCGTGCGAGAGTCCTCATTTAATTAATCTATACCGATAGATTATATTAAAAAAAAAAAAGCTCACTTAGTGTACTGGAAGACAATCACTAAATTCCACAATTAAAATTCATGCCTTAAAAATTAAATTATAAATAATCAAACTCAAATAACTTTTTTTTAGGTAAAGTTTTTTATTATATAATAAATATTAAGTCTTTTTTTGTAGTGTAAATCTTTGTTCTATTCTTAATATATGTATATAAATTATTGTAATACGGATACGGAATTATAATTCACTTTTTCTTTATCTGCATAAAATAACAATTTTATTTAGTAGTAATAAAAAAAAGACAAATAATTTTTTTGACAGTAACTTAGTACTATATATTTAATCACTGCTAATTTTTTTATTTGAATATATATTTCTTTTCAAAGATTTATGAAGGATTATACTAATTCGAAAAAAATTTCTATTTAAGTTTGAACTCACGTGCTTTTTTATTGTCCCCTTTGAAAAATATCTATATACAAACCAGTGAATAAGAAATAATAAATTTAAGAATAAAATAAAAAGGGTTTTTTATTTTATGGAACATACATATCAATATTCATGGATCATCCCTTTCATTCCACTTCCAGTACCTATTTTACTAGGAATTGGACTTCTACTTTTTCCGACAGCAACAAAAAACCTTCGACGTATGTGGACTTTTCT